GGCAAAGGACGGAGCTTGTCGATACTTGATTTATAGAATACATAGTTCTATAAAAGACTGTAAGTTGTTTTCTCAAAATCGGGTTCTGTTTGGGTTCTGGGTAGCGGCCCAAACAGATATACCAATAGGGATGAGGTAAGGCTTACTTATTAATTCCAGAACTACGAAAGTAAGAGGTCAGAAATCTTGGTATCCAAAGGTTCCTAAAGGACATTCCATTTTTGCTCCTAGGATTGAAGAAAAGATTATACGAAAGACTATCAAGACTTCCTAATTATCTTACACTACCTACCCTAACGTAGGGTCTACTGACTCTGTCTGGAATTAGATTGGATAGACTGATGGGAAATCAATTTAGGAGTTGTGGAAAGGACTGAAGATACTTTGTATCCATACTTACGAGAGACTCCGAGTACTCAAACATTCAATCAGGATGGTTGGTCGGCTCTTATCTTATAGAATAACAGAGTCAAAGTAAAAAAAAAAAAAAAGATTTCTTTGGTCGTGTAAGGAGATTACAAAAAAAATGTATGTAATAATGGTAGTGATGTCTCCCCATTCTTTCACAGAAAGAAAGACAGTAAGGCTTAGATCAAATAGGAAATGTAGGTATCCAATAGATAGTTATCTATCTTGATGGTATATTTTTTTTTATTTTTGCTTATGAAAGAAAGGTAACAAAACAAACAATAGGTCTTACTATTCCCACATGTTCCATTAGGAGCATTACTTTGCAATTTGCAAGGAAAAGGTGTGTGTATCATATTTTTACTTAATACTTCCCAATTCTACCAGAAATCCTATAAAGAATCTGTTACGAGTGGATTCATTGAATTGGTTCATCAATAGCCTTAAGTCAGAATCCTATTTTGACTCTGCGCCATTGATTCTACTATGATTATTGATCAATAATGGAATAATTCCTTCATAGAAATAGGAGATATAATTCACATGGATATAGTAAGTCTCGCTTGGGCTGCTTTAATGGTAGTCTTTACATTTTCCCTTTCACTCGTAGTATGGGGAAGGAGTGGACTCTAGGTATATTAATAATTGATTGAGTAATCGATTGAGTAATCGATTGAGTAATCGATTGAGTAATCGAATTGTATCAATTGTTTAATTGATCATTTTGCATTGATCGTTTTTCGAAGCTTTATTTTTAAAAAGCTTGTCTCTCTTTCAAAATTATACTGGAAAGACAATAATGAATAATAACCATTCGATCAAACAACGAATGATTCCTATAGTTTAGTTGTATTTCAAAACTCAAATCTACGCATGATAGGAAATTTTTTCCAACCGAATTCCTCCTAAATATTCTGTTTGGATAAACCTGTTCTTACCAGAATTATGGATATTACAACGAGAAAAAACCAATCCCTAGTTTTTTCTTTATTTGTTTCTCTCTTTCTTTACTTTCACTGTTCTAAGAACAAATCGTTCTGCTATTAGATTACGACGATACTTACTTTCTACTGGAAGTGACTAGTGGTTGTCCAAAGAGGTTCTACACATAATAAAATTAGATCTTTCTTCCGCTGAGTGATCCACCACATATCATACATTTAACATTTTAGACTCCTAGAGATTTTTTTATGCTTTTTTGACTCATCTCATGTCATGTTTAAGCATGAAAAATGGTCCGAGTCCCCTTTACTAATCTACTTCCTTTCAAAATCTGAAGAAGTTACCATAGAACTTCGTAAATGATCTGTTAATGGCTCAATCAATGACTTCTTGGGATGGGAAATCAAAAAAATTCCTTGGTTTTGTTTTCTTTTGCTATAGTATAGGAATATACTATTCTTCCTCTATTGATTCTTTTGATGGATCCCGGAACCTATATATAAAATTATAAGAAACCTAGGAATTAGAAGAATTGGCCTTCGATTATTTTGGGTTGATCGAAATCGAGTGGATGTAGCGAAAAAAAGAAATAGAATTAGACTGCTATTTCGATGTACTAGTCTACTATTTAGATTAGATGTACATCTAATACATCATATACATACATATTGTAAATTGATCTATATAAACCCTCCATTTAGATAAAGTCTATATCTGTATACAATACAACTTTATATGATAATATCATTGTATACAATATTAGATAATATAAAATACTCTAAAGTGTGGTAGAAAGGACTATATATAGTCCTTTCTACCACACTTTATGATTCCAACCAGATCATTTCATTTAAGACTTGGAATTTTCTTTTAATTTTAATCCCTTTCTTTCATTTCTTCAATCATTGAAAAAAGGATTGATAAGAACTAATAATTCAGATTCAAATTAATCATTTTGACTGACTGTTTTTACGTAGATAATAAGTAAAAAAGCAGTAGGAACTAGAATGAACAGTGCAGTAGCAATAAATGCGAGAATATTGACTTCCATAATTTCATTATTTATTTATTTTTTTCTTCGCAATAACTCGGGATGTAATCCCATAGAGATGAGAAATTTAACTCCTGTAAATTCATTGGGATGAATTGATCCTGATGATACTGAATAGGATCAATATTATGAATAACAATATCTGATCTATCAAATCGATTCATCGTCGAGAATTGAATAGTATAACATGGGAAGATCCTTTATCCATACTAATTACGAAATGGGATTTTTTATTGGATCAGGAATCCCATTGGATTTTTCATCCTCTTCCACTTTTTCTTTTCTATAACCTACTGTCTTCCTTATCTTATACAACTCTCCTTCCTGTGTATTATACTTACAATTATGAGGTATTATATGACCGGTATTCTATGGGTCACACACAGACCCAAACGAGGTGAGATGGAAAAAAAGGGATTAAATAAAAAAGATCAAATATTCCAACAAATTTACTGAAAAGGGTCCTTGCTCGGTCTTTTCTTTTATTTTATTAGTATCCTCTTTCTTGTATTTATTTGTACTGGAATGCATACATCAAAAATGATGTCTGCAATTTGAATGAGAATGAGATAGATTGTTTACAATTAGTCATTGAGGATACACAAACAAAGTCAGAACTAGAAAAGGTGTGGTTTAACCTGAAAAGTACTCTGTCGGGGTAATTATGTTAAGTTCATTGTCCATCGTACAATAAACGAATACCATTTTTGTATGTACTCCCGGTAAAATAGGATCACTCTACTCCATTTCATTGATCAAGAACAATCGAAAAAGAAAGTAAGACGAGGATGGTATCTCTAAAAATACTGAATATAGTAATACCACCAATTGTACTAATGTACATATGATATGTCTCTCCTTTATCAATCGGGAGTAGTGGAAAGATTTGAAATTCCCGTATCCATATTTGTGTGATGATAAATGCGAAATAAAAAACAAAAGAAATAAGGATCCCCACTGGGGATTAGATCTTGCTTCCTGTCCCCCTTTTCCGTGAAAAGAGAGAGATAAATTGATAAATTCACCGGATCCTAGTTCGGGACTGACGGGGCTCGAACCCGCAGCTTCCGCCTTGACAGGGCGGTGCTCTGACCAATTGAACTACAATCCCAGCGAAGTGTATGGCATACATATTCTTAATCTTACATATTCTTAATGTAATCATAAGAACATTCTAGTCCTAGTCGTCATATTGTAAGAAAGACAGGAATGATATACTGATATCATATCCACATATAATATGGGCTATAGTGAGAGTGACACAGATTACTAGTAACCAATAATTATTTTACGGCCAAAAGTGGATAATCAATCAGAAAAAAGAACTAAACTTTTTTGTTTGCTTTTCATGATACTTTACTTAATTAAGTAAAGTATCATGAATTAGATCCTTAGAAAGATCAGAAAGAGAAAAATAGGGATAGAGAAAAAAAATTGATTCTTTCTCTTTATTTCTACGGATTAGGCATTTCCATTTATGGAAGACAAATTGGTTATATCATATTCATGGAGCGGTGAATTATTGGGCCGAGCTGGATTTGAACCAGCGTAGACATATTGCCAACGAATTTACAGTCCGTCCCCATTAACCACTCGGGCATCGACCCAGGAAGAATTCATTCTAGGCTTATCGATAATCTATGATCAACTTCCTTTCATAGTACCCTACCCCCAGGGGAAGTCGAATCCCCGCTGCCTCCTTGAAAGAGAGATGTCCTGAACCACTAGACGATAGGGGCATATACGCCCGACCATCATCATACTATGATAATAGTATGAGCAGTTTTTTGGAATTGTCAATATAGTCTAATGGTATGACTAGATCCAAAAAATCTTTCCTACTTTCTTTTATGTTATGATTTTTTAGAATTTTTTTTCAAAAATTCAAAATAATAATCTTATTTTGGAGTAAATCCAATTTATTGTTCCTGAATGAACTCCTATGCATATACGTATATATTATGTACATATATACATATATGCAGTAGACTCATAATGAAAAAAAAAAATGGCTAATTCATGAATTGAATAAAACGGCCCTTTTAACTCAGTGGTAGAGTAACGCCATGGTAAGGCGTAAGTCATCGGTTCAAATCTGATAAAGGGCTTTTTTTTCCACTAAACTCAAGTTTTAGCCTTCGTTTTTCAGCGGAAAATATCTCTATTATTTTTTCTAAAAAGAAAAGGATAACCACCATTATAACGAATTCTTATTATTCTGACTTTGAGTTAGGAAGTTGAACATTTATTGATTAGCAAAATGAATAATTGCACGTATTAGGAGTAGTCCACCTGTAGTGACATAGTAGTCCTCCTCATGTCTCATTATTCACAAATTTTTTGTCCTGGGACATAACAGAAATATTCTATAATACTCTATATATACAATTCCTATTATTAATCGACAAACCAAGGTGTTCTTATTTCTCCAATGTTCTTATAACACCCACTATCAAATTCTAAATAAAGAAAAAGTAAGTGGACCTGACCCATTGAATGATGACTATATCAGCTATTCTGATATTTAAATTCGATATAGATTAAATTGTATAAGCAGATTTATTTTTATTTACTTAGACCACGCAAAGCAAGAATTTGT